GTTTTCTTCTGCCGACTGGAGAAAGGGAATAAATAAATCAATCAAATTCCGGGAGGCTTCATGAAGTGCTTCTTTAGGAGTTAAACCTCCATTTGTCCATATTTCTAGAAAAAGGATCTCTTGTTTTTCATTTCCATTTCCATAAGAATGAATACTATGATTCGCGTTTCGAACAGGCATGAATATAGCATCTATAGGATAACTTCCGTCTTGAAAGTTATTTGGTGTTTTTATATTATATCCTCGATTCCTTTCAATCTGTAATCCAATACAAAAATCAGTTGGTTCCGTTAGGTTAGCTATATGCTGCGTATTATCAACGATTTCCACAGAAGGTGGTAAGAGGATGTCTTGAGCAGTTACATATCCAGGACCTTTGACACAAATAAGCGCGTCACGAGTTCCATATAGATTACTTCTCAATACAATTTCTTTCAAATTCATTAAAATTTCATGTACCGATTCTTGAATACCTACTATGGTAGAATATTCATGCGGGATTTTCTCAGATTTTGCGCGTGTAATACATGTTCCTTCGATTTCTCCAAGCAAAGCTCTTCGCATCGCAATGCCTATTGTGTCGGCTTGACCTTTCATAAGTGGAGACAGAATAAAGCGTCCATAATAAAGACGCTTACTGTCTGCTCTTGATTCAACACATTTCCACTGTAGTGTCCGAGTAGATACTTTTAATTTCTCTCGAACCATAGTAATATTATTTGTCAGATTTTTGAGTCATTTATTTCTCTTGAAATCTCTTCAATGTTTATTTCTACACTCGCCTTTTTTTAGGGGGTCTGCAGCCATTATGTGGCATAGGGGTTACATCCCTTACGAAACTTAAAAGTATACCACTTCGACGAATAGCGCGTAATGCTGCATCTCTTCCGAGACCCGGACCTTTTATCATGACTTCTGCTCGTTGCATACCTTGATCTGTTACTGCTCGAATAGCATTTCCTGCTGCGGTTTGAGCAGCAAAAGGTGTCCCTCTTCTTGTACCCCTGAATCCACAAGTACCGGCGGAGGACCAAGAAATAACCCGACCCCGTACATCTGTAACTGTCACAATGGTGTTGTTGAAACTTGCTTGAACATGAATAACGCCCTTTGGTATTCGCCGTGCACTTTTACGTGAACCCACACGTCCAGTCCTACGTGAACCGCTTCTTGGTATAGATTTTGCCATATTTTATCATTTCCGAAATATAAGTCAGAGATATATGGATATATCCATTTCATGTCAAAACAGATCTTTTATTTTGATTTGTTCATCGGTTCCTTTAGAGAGTCCCTTTTCGAAAGATTATCCTTGTCTTTGTTTATGTCTCGGGTTGGAACAAATTACTATAATGCGTCCCCTTCTACGGATCAGTCGGCATTTTTCACAAATTTTACGAACGGAGGCTCTTATTTTCATAATTGTTATTCCTTAACTGAATTTCGAATCTACTTTACTGATTGGAAGAAAATAAGTTTCTTGAAATTTTTGAACCGTGAATTAGATCCTCATGAAAGGAATCTTGAAAAACCACCGAACCATTCGAATCTTTGTTGTGGGGTCTATAAATTCTGCGCCCCCCCCCCCCCCGTTTGAATCATAACGACTTACTTAAACTTTGATTCTATCTCCTGGTAGTATATGTATAAAAGAGTGTCGGATCCTTTCTGAAACAGAACTTAGAATCTGACTTCATTATTTAAACGAACCCCGAACATACCATTGTGAAGTGATTCAGTAATTAAACCCTCATGAATCCATTTTTCTTCTTTTATTCCAGACAAACCCTCCTTGAAGTATGAACTTATGTAGGAAGGCGTGATATTAGACAACTTGGCTTTTTTATTCGTTTTTTTCACAAACAGGAAGTTACAGATACAATTCGGATAGCAGAAAATTTACCATATATAGCACAAAATTTCTCCGCCGATTCCTTCTATCCGAGCTGCACGGTCTGTCATTATACCCCGAGAAGTAGAGAGAATTACAATCCCCATCCCGTCTAAAATTCTAGGAATTCGTTGATAGTTAGAATAGATTCGGAGACCAGGTCGACTTATTCGTTTTAAATTTAAAAGAGTTCTATATGGTCCTTTCCTATTCCTTCTATGTCGTAGGGTTAAAACCAAAAAATATTTGTTATTTTCTACAAGTTTCCTTACGTTTTCGAGAAAACCCTCTTGTAAAAGTATTTTAACAATGTTTTGGGTCATGTTAGTAGATGCTATTCGAACCGTTCCCTTTCGATCCATGTCAGCATTTCGTATAGAAGTTATTATGTCAGCAATAGTGTCCTTACCCATGATAAACTAAAATTATTGTTGCTTCCGAATTTGGATATAATCAGCATGTTCTTTTTTTATAAAAATTATTAAAGAAAATTCTTAAAAGTATATGCGTGAGACATAATCTACTAATTTATCTATTTTATTTAAATACTATCACTATCTCACGGTCTCATATTATAATACCTCAGGTGCTAATGAAACTATTTTAGTAAAATTTAACTGTCTCAATTCCCGGGCGATCGCGCCAAAAACGCGGGTTCCTTTTGGATTTCCTTCTTGATCAATGACAACTGCAGCATTGTCATCATATCGTATTATTATACCGTTATCGCGTTTGAGTTCTTTACAAGTACGTACAATTACAGCTCTGATCACTTCTGATCTTTCTAGAGGCGTATTTGGTACTGCTTCTTTTATCACAGCAACAATAACATCACCAATATGAGCATATCGGCGATTACTAGCTCCTATTATTCGAATACACATCAATTCTCGTGCCCCGCTATTGTCTGCTACATTCAAATGGGTTTGAGGTTGAATCATATCATTTTTTTTTATCCGTTTTTTTAATGTAAAATAAAGCAAAGGACGAAGTAAAAAAAAAAAAAAAGAAAGAAAACCCTGCAATTGTTTTTTTATACACAAGACTTCTTTCCTTTGGTTCTACATTTCTATCCAGAAATAATGAATTGAGTTCTTATAGGCATTTTGGACGCCGCTATTGAAATAGCCTTTCGAGCTATATTTTCGGCTACTCCACCCATTTCATAAAGTATTCTACCCGGTTTAACAACAGCTACCCAATATTCTGGGGATCCTTTCCCTGAACCCATACGGGTTTCCGTGGGTCTTACTGTAACTGGTTTGTCTGGAAATATACGTACCCATATTTTTCCGCCACGGCGTACATTTCGTGTCATTGCTCGGCGCCCTGCTTCGATTTGTCTAGCTGTAATCCAAGCGGGTTCAAGTGCTTGAAGAGCATATCTACCGAAACAAATATGATTACCTCGATAAGATATTCCTTTCATTCTTCCTCTATGTTGTTTACGGAATCTTGTTCTTTTTGGGTTATAGTTGACGGTTCTTTTTCAATTCCATCTCTACTACAGAACTGGACATGAGAGTTTCTTCTCATCCAGCTCCTCGCGAATGAAACGACTAAAACAGATTTTATGAAGATATACATGTGTTTAATGAATAATATGCTGAATCATAGGATTCTTTGAAATTGCATCTAATTAATCAATTCGTTAATCTATTCGAAATTTGTCTAGCGTGTTTAGATATTATTTAATTAAACATGTATTCTATTTCTAGATAATGTCAATGTCTTTTTTTATAACGTTATCGTTATAAAAACATCTTTCTTTTGTTTTTCCTTTTATCATATGGGATCGACAAAAATGTATCAATCTAATAAAAAAAAAAACTTTCGCGGGCGAATATTTACTCTTTCCATATCTATTTTAGTTATAGGGTTCGTTCATGACCTCTCAAAATAAAAGAATAAAAGAGGGGGTCCCTGGTTTGTTCCGCCATCCCACCCAATGAATCATTAAGATTCATTTTCAATAGAATCTTCTGCATTCACGGGTTATATCGTTCCCATTGCTTCTCGATTAATGGTTAGGTCTGAATTTTCCGGCGGAGTCCTTTTTTCTTAAGTCAATTTTCTCAGTCTTTATTGGCTCGAGGCTCTTGATTTTTTTGTTCTATAAGCGGATTCATCTAATTCTGCATGAATCATTATTGAATTTATGCTTTATTACACTGCGTTTTATGAGATGACTCATCGACCTTACATATTGGAATCATATATCATTGATATTTCCGTTCTCTCTTTCTCTCATCCTTCCACTTATCCGCATACTTTTTTTCTATTTTGCTTTCCGACTTAGAACTTCACAACTCATAATCCGATTGGTTTTTTTTATCTTTATCTTTATGCAAAAAAAGATTTCAGTTGCTACAACGATATGTCCAATATATTATATCTTTATCTTGACTGGTTCTTTGGATCCAGATAATGCGAAGCAATGAGTTGGTTATTAGTGCTATAGTTATTAGTTCATACTCTGGGCCCTGGTCCGTTTTTTGAATCCTAGCCCTAAAAAAACCAACGAGTCACACACTAAGCATAGCAATTATATAAAATGATCAATCGAATTTTTATTGAACCCTCTAGAATTGCAGAATTGCTCTTTTTTTTTGTTTTGCTTGAACATAAAAAGAATAAAAGGGTTTTTCTTTTTTTGTCCATTACTTGGTATAATGTAAAAACACGTAAAGTCTTATTATTCTTCGTCTACAAATATCCAAATTTTGATTCCTAATACCCCGTATATAGTTCGAACTGTATAGGAACAATAATCAATTTTAGCTCCAATGGTTTGTAGAGGAACCCTACCTTCTCTGATCCATTCGACGCGTGCAATTTCTTTTCCGTCGATACGTCCCGCAATTTGTACTTGAATTCCTTTTGTATTCGCCAGCTCGGTTAATTCAATAGCTTTTTTCATTGCTTTGCGAAAAGAAACTCTATTCTTTAATTGGCCAGCTATAAATTCTGCAAGAATATTAGGGTGTCCATAAGGATTTGCAATTCGTGTAATAGCAATGTTTAGTTTTCGGTTCGCACAATGAAGTTCTTTTTGTACATTCATCTGCAATTCTTCGACTCTCCGCGGTCTATTTTCTATTAAGAATTT